CCCGATTGAGATATCCTCTGTTTCGCCCAAGAAATAAAAATGGAATCATCAAAAAATTGGAGCGTGAAGTGCATGCAATTAGATCCATTGTTTGTGGGGATTCATAGTACTATTATCATATCAATTAGAATAATTTATGGTTGGCTTTGGTTGGACTAAAAAAATAAAATATCCAGGCTCTGTTTATAAAAAACCCAATTGGTAATATATCTACGATTACTGCGCGTATGAAAAAGGATTCCTCTTTGTTATTGGTAAAGATATCCTATTTGTCAAGCGAGGGAATCTCAAACTAAATACTTGGTGAAAGATTTGAAATTAATTGAAAAAAGTGATAAAAAAGAAATGGTGATCAGAAGATTTGTCCTATATGTGCAAATCAATATCGGGCAGATCTTTACCCGGAGTAGAGCAGAAACCTAAAAAGATAAAAGAGACCTATTCACGAACAAGAAAATACCATCGTGATTTGGATTGAATCTTGATGAAATAATACATCAATGAGAAGTTAATTCGATTAATTTAGTGACTTTTTTCTATTCTAAGGAAGAACAAAAAAAGTCCAAAACGCGTCTTTATTGAAAAATCGAAGAAAAAGTCCTTTCGTTAGAAGTTAGAAAAAACCTGCTATCAAAAAAAAAAGAATAGAAAAAAATAAACAGGACTGGAATCTAGACATTGATTCTTTTTTTTTGCAATCTTCTTTGAACCGTATGCATTAAAAGGTGCACGTACGGTTCTTAAGGGATACAATTTTACCCTAATCAACCGACTTTATCGAGAAAGATTACTCTTTTTAGGCCAAGACGTTAATAGCGAGATCTCGAATCAACTTATTGGTCTTATGGTATATCTCAGTATCGAAGATGATACTAAGGATCTGTATTTGTTTATAAACTCTCCTGGCGGATGGGTAATAGCCGGATTAGCGATTTATGATACTATGCAATTTGTGCGACCAGAAGTCCATACAGTATGCATGGGCTTAGCCGCGTCAATGGGATCCTTTCTCCTAGCTGCAGGAGAACTTACCAAACGTCTAGCATTCCCTCACGCTTGGCGCCAATGAGGTTTTTTATTTGAAAGACAAAAGAGAACTATGCCTTCGCCATATGAATATTAAGTAATAAGAAAGTAATAATAGCATGGCACTTCGAATTCGATATGAAAAATTTTTGTATTGTCTTTTTTCCAAAAGATTCGATTATGTATCGAGAGAGTAGTATGAGATAACAGGGATTTCCGATTTTCAATTATCTATCGGAAGTCCAATCCAGCGTCACAAACTTTTTTGTTTTCACACCGAAGGGCTCTTAAACAATATTTTTGTTATAAAAAAGAGCGCGAAAAAAGATTTTTTGGATAAAAAAAAGAAACTTTGGGATTGCTCAATCAAAGATATAAAAAAGAATCCATTTTAAAATAGAAAGCAACGGAGCCATCATAGTATTTTTTATAGCATTTTTGAACTCCTACGAAAGGAAGGGTGGCAATTTGATAATTTACCCATCTGGGGCTGATAAATTCTATTTTTATCTTTCTTCAATGGAGGGTAAAAGGGTCAATTTGATTCTAGAGCCGTATGCAATGCACAAAAGATGATGCCCGTACGGTTATATAATTCTATCTTTTTTCCTATTATTCTTTATCTTTCTTTTCTGTTCGTTTCATCACACCAGATAGAAAACCCTTGTATCATCAGGGTAATGATCCATCAACCTGCTGCTTCTTTTTATGAGGCGCAAACGGGAGAATTTATCCTGGAAGCGGAAGAGCTGCTGAAAATACGCGAAACCATCACAAGGGCTTATGCACAAAGGACGGGCAAACCATTATGGGTTGTATCTGAAGACTTGGAAAGAGACGTTTTTATGTCAGCAACAGAAGCCCAAGCTTATGGAATTATTGATCTTGTAGCAGTTGAATGAAAAAAAAAGATAGATTTTGTGCAAATCCGTGATTTTCTATTTTATCTCCGAGTTTACTATTCTATTAAATAGAAAAAATTCATAATCATCCGGTTAGGATCAATCTAAACCAGCCCATTATGTATATGATTCAACATGCCAACTATTAAACAACTTATTAGAACTACAAGACAGCCAATTCGAAATGTCACGAAATCCCCCGCTCTTGGGGGATGTCCTCAGCGTCGAGGAACATGTACTAGGGTGTATGTGCGACTCGTTTAGATCATAAGCTGACACAAAAAAAGAAAGAAAAACGCTTTCCAGTATGAATGATCAGTACCTATGAATAGAATAGAAGAAGGAACGCCACTATCTAAAAATAAGCAAATTGATCGCTTATATTGATTGTGTATTAAAGTTTATGGTTTCCGTTGGTGCAAATCTAATCACCTGAATTTAAGATGATAAGCAATTCTCCATTGGTAGCAAATGGTTATCCATTAAGCGGAAGAAATCTTATTTAATTTAAATTAAAAAAAAAACATAAAAATAAAGTTCGCACTCGGTCAAGAACGGACTACAAGGGTCAG